AGATAGATATTGAAGTGCTATCTCGGATTCAAAAAAAAAAAGAGAATCATTTCTTTCAATACTCACTTATTATTAGTTAACAATCCTAATCCTCATATGCTTAATTCTGATAGGAAATAAAATAGTAAAATAATTATTCATCGAATGACTATTCATCTATTGTATTTTCATCAAATAGGGGGCAGGAAGATTCTATGGAAAAATGGTGGTTCAATTCGATGTTGTCTAACGAGAAGTTAAAGTTAGAACATAGGTATGGTTTAAGTAAATCAATGGAAAGTCTTGATGCTATTGGCCATACCAGTGGAAGTGATGAACCCCTTCTAAATGATACGGAGAAAAATTGGAGTGATAGTGTTAGTTATAGTTTCAGTAATGTTGATTATTTATTTGGTATCAGGGATATTTGGAGTTTGATCTCTGATGACACTTTTTTAGTTAGGGATAGTAATGGTGACAGTTATTCCGTATATTTTGATATTGAAAATCATAGTTTTGAGATTGACAATGATAGTTCTTTTCTGAGTGAATTAGAAGGTTTTTTTTCTAGTTTTTTGAATAGGGGGTCTAAGAGAAACAATCACTACTATTATCATTACATGTATGATACTCAATCTAGTTGGACTAATCACATTAATAGTTGCATTAATAGTTATCTTCGTTTTGAAGTCAGTATTAATAGTTCCATTTCAGGTGGTACTGACAATTACAGTGACAGTTACATTTATAGTTTCATTTGTACTGAAAATGTAAGTGATAGTGAAAGTGGAAGTTTTAGTATAAGAACTCGTAATAATGGCAGTGATTTCAATATAAGAGGAAGATCTAATGATTTCGATATAAATAAAAAATACAGACATTTATGGGTTCAATGCGAAAATTGTTATGGATTAAATTATAAAAAACTTCTTAGGTCAAAAATGAATATTTGTGAACAGTGTGGATATCATTTGAAAATGAGTAGTTCAGATAGAATCGAACTTTCGATTGATTCGGGCACTTGGGATCCTATGGATGAAGATATGGTTTCTACGGACCCCATTCAATTTCATTCAGAAGAGGAACCTTATAAAGATCGTATCGATTCTTATCAAAGAAAGACAGGTTTAACTGAAGCTGTTCAAACAGGCATAGGTCAACTAAACGGTATTCCCGCAGCAATTGGGGTTATGGATTTTCAGTTCATGGGAGGTAGTATGGGATCTGTAGTAGGTGAGAAAATCACTCGTTTGATTGAGTATGCTACTAATCGATCTCTACCTGTCATTATTGTGTGTGCTTCTGGAGGAGCACGCATGCAAGAAGGAAGTTTGAGCTTGATGCAAATGGCTAAAATATCTTCTGCTTCATATGATTACCAATCCACTAAAAAGTTATTCTATGTACCAGTCCTTACATCTCCTACAACCGGTGGAGTAACAGCCAGTTTTGGTATGTTGGGAGATATCATTATTGCTGAACCTAATGCGTACATTGCATTTGCGGGTAAAAGAGTAATTGAACAAACATTGAATAAGACAGTACCCGATGGTTCACAAGCGGCTGAGTATTTATTCCATAAAGGCTTATTCGACCCAATCGTACCACGTAATCCTTTAAAAGGTGTTCTAAGTGAGTTATTTCAGCTCCATGGTTTCTTTCCCTTGAATCAAAATTAAAAAAATTAAAGTATAGCACTAGATTCAGTTATTTTGTTTGTAGTGAACAAGTATTTAGTTCATCATAATAAAAAAACTAAGAAAAATGTTCTTTGGTGATATAAGTTACACTTTCTAGTAAGAGTCAGAAGTTTCGGATAATTTTTTTTCTTCCGGATCCAGATCTATTTTTTATCTTACCCCTATTCATGATTAGGTATTATGAACCTCTATCAACAGGATAAAATAAAAAAGTGAATTTATCTTTCCGAGGAATTCGAATTTGGGGAAATAAAAAGAAATATCAAATATGGAAATGAAATAAAATAATTTCTACATCTATCGCATTTTTACTATGAATCCCTGTTTGTTGGATCCTATTATTTAGAGTCGCGAATTCATAATGAACTTCATTTTCATAAGAAAACTCCTTTAAAATAAAAAACTCCTTATTAGATTAGAAAGAAAGATAGAAAGAACATAAGGATGGGAGAAGAAGAATAATAAAATTTGTAAAAGAAGATTACCCTATTTATATTCGTGTAGAAAGATGAATAGGTACACTTAATTTAGTTCTACATTTTTGCACTTATTATCTATCCTTTTTTTTTCTTTAAATTTAATATTTTAATATTATTTTTATATTTAAAATTTCTATTTTAATATAAATTTTAATATAAATATATTATTTAGAAATTATATATTTATATATATATATATACTTAATTGTTTATATATACTTAGTAGTATAATATTATATAAAATACAATAGTCAATATTACCTAATATTACTTATAATAGATATACTTATCATATCATAAGATATCTTTCTAATAGATACAAATATATAGATACAAATATTAAATCGAGGCACCCATTCTATGACAGATCTCAACTTACCCTCTATTTTTGTGCCTTTAGTGGGCCTAGTATTTCCGGCAATTGCAATGGCTTCTTTATCTCTTCATGTCCAAAAAAATAAGATTGTCTAGATCCAATGGGACCAAATCCTATCAATTTATTTCAACACTGTATCATAATACAGATATTTTTTTAGTGCAATATGGTACGATATGTGGCTCTTTCCACACACAAATGAAAGAACTGTTATGTATGCGGATACATGCTATCCGCATAAATGCATGTATATATATATAGCTGGTTAAAAACGGATCAGTAAATATTTTTAATAGAAAGTCAATGTATCTAACCAATTACTCCACATCAGAATAGTGCTAGTTGATGAAAGTTACTTCGGGATCAAGAAAGGTAAAGTCAAATTTGGGTTATTCTCTCAATTCCAATCGAATGCAACTGGATCTAGTATAGTATGAATTGGCGATCAGAACATATATGGATAGAACTTATAAGGGGGTCTCGAAAAACAAGTAATTTTTGCTGGGCCTGTATCCTTTTTTTAGGTTCACTAGGATTCTTAGCGGTTGGAACTTCCAGTTATCTTGGTAGGAATCTGATATCCATATTTCCATCCCAGCAAATTATTTTTTTTCCACAAGGAATCGTGATGTCTTTTTACGGGATCGCAGGTCTGTTCGTTAGCTCCTATTTGTGGTGCACAATTTTGTGGAATGTAGGTAGTGGTTATGACCGATTCGATAGAAAAGAAGGAATTGTGTGCATTTTTCGTTGGGGATTTCCTGGAATAAATCGTCGCATCTTCCTTCGCTTCCTTATGAGAGATATCCAATCAATCAGAATTGAGGTTAAAGAGGGTCTTTATCCTCGTCGTGTCCTTTATATGGAAATCAGAGGTCAAGGGGCCATTCCCTTGACTCGTACTGATGAGAATTTTACTCCACGAGAAATTGAACAAAAAGCTGCCGAATTGGCCTATTTCTTGGGCGTACCAATTGAAGTATTTTGAAATGAATTGAACACAATAAAGAATAAATGTTTTCTCGGCATGGGGGAAGGAACTTGCTAATTCCTTTTTTAATACAATTGAAGTCTTTTTGGAATGTTCATTTGAACAAAACATGTTAGATTATTCTATTTCCTCCTTCCTTTGTCGTGGCGACTCCCATAGAATAAACCAAAAAAGCAGGAGGGCGTATATGGAATAACTATAATAAACTATACTATAATAAAGAAGAAAATTTAGAAAAGAAGAAATTTTTGTATACCATTTGTATACCAAAAGTATTTCGTATGCGTATGGATCCCAACTCAATTCTTTTCTACTAGAAAATTTCTACTAGAAAAAAGGCTAATCTAAGGCTAATATAATAAGTAGGGATTCATCAAATATATCCGAAGATTTATTTCGTAATACGGAATTCATCTCATCTTTTTAGGCCCAAAATTTTGATCTTTTTTCCTTGGTTGTGGCTAGGCGGTGAAACATTTCGAAATAATTAACTGAGGGGGGTTTTCATTTCTAAATCCGATTCATTATTTTTAGTGGGTTTTCGAGTATTCATAGAAAGGAACAAATGAAGATGAAATTGCTTCGAATTTGCCCATTTGAATTTGCCCAATTGAGATATCTAGGAATAATATTGATTTTGCATTTTTATCCGAAAAGGGCGAATCCTTATCCCATTTCTATATTCCTTCTAGATCCAAGAACTAAACTCAATTTTGACACAAAAATTGGAATGAATAGACCCATAGGTTCAATACCTTGTTATAGAACTCGTGCTTCAGAGAAATATCATATAGAGTCAACGAATGAAGCAGGTTCATTAACGATTCAATTCACAGATAAAAAATGAAAAAAAAGAAAGCATTGCCTTCTTTCCCATATCTTGTATCTATAGTATTTTTGCCCTGGTGGGTCTCTCTCTCATTTAATAAATGTCTGGAACTTTGGGTTACAAATTGGTGGAATACCGGGCAATCCAAAACTCTCTTGAATATCATTCAAGAGAAAAACGTTCTAGAAAGATTCATAGAATTAGAAGAACTCTTTCTGTTGGACGAAATGATAAAGGAGTACCCGGAGACACATATACAAAAACTTCGTATAGGAATACACAAGGAAACGATACAATTGGTCAAAACACACAATGAATATCATCTCCATATCATTTTGCATTTCTCGACAAATATAATCTCTTTCGCTATTCTAAGTGGTTATTTTATTTTGGGTAATGAGGAACTTGTCATTCTTAATTCTTGGGTTCAGGAATTCCTCTATAACTTAAGTGACACAATAAAAGCTTTTTCGATTCTTTTAGTTACTGATTTATGGATTGGATTTCACTCGACTCATGGTTGGGAACTAATAATTGGTTCGTTCTACAACGATTTTGGATTGGCTCATAACGATCAAATTATATCTGGTCTTGTTTCCACCTTTCCAGTTATTCTAGATACAATTGTGAAATATTGGATTTTCCATTATTTAAATCGTGTATCTCCTTCGCTTGTAGTCATTTATCATTCAATGAATGAATGAAGAACTCATTTGATCTCCTGATATCAATCAAATAAATCAGAATCTTTCTTCCTTTATAAAGAAACCATTTTGAATCTTACTTAATTCTTTATATTTTATTTCTACCAGTTCAAGGTATTCGTCCTATATTACAGTACAACTATTCCAGTACAATGACAGACTCGTGCATAGGGAACTTTACTAGTTCCCTATCTAATTTATTGTAGAAATTCCGAGATCCATGATTGGACATGCAAAATAGAAATACTTTTTCTTGGGTAAAGGAACAGATGACTCGATCCATTTCTGTATCGATCATGATATATGTAATAACTCGAGCATCCATTTCAAATGCATATCCCATTTTTGCGCAGCAGGGTTATGAAAACCCACGAGAAGCAACTGGACGAATTGTATGTGCTAATTGCCATTTAGCTAATAAGCCCGTGGATATTGAAGTTCCGCAAGCTGTGCTTCCTGATACTGTATTTGAAGCAGTTGTTCAAATTCCTTATGATATGCAACTGAAACAAGTTCTTGCTAATGGTAAAAAAGGGGGTTTGAATGTGGGTGCTGTTCTTATTTTACCCGAGGGATTCGAATTAGCCCCCCCCGATCGTATTTCTCCTGAGTTGAAAGAAAAGATAGGAAATCTGTCTTTTCAGAGTTATCGTCCCAATAAAAAAAATATTCTTGTGATAGGTCCTGTTCCGGGTCAGAAATATAGTGAAATCGTCTTTCCCATTCTTTCCCCCGACCCTGCTACAAAGAAAGACGTTCACTTCTTAAAATATCCCATATATGTGGGTGGGAACAGAGGAAGGGGTCAGATTTATCCTGATGGTAGCAAGAGTAACAATACAGTCTATAATGCTACATCAGCAGGTATAGTAAGCAAAATAGTACGTAAAGAAAAGGGAGGATATGAAATAACCATAGTTGATGCATCGGATGGACGTCAAGTGGTTGATATTATACCTCCAGGACCAGAACTTCTTGTTTCAGAGGGTGAATCCATTAAGCTTGATCAACCATTAACAAGCAATCCCAATGTAGGAGGGTTTGGTCAGGGAGATGCAGAAATAGTGCTTCAAGATCCATTACGCGTCCAAGGCCTTTTGTTCTTCTTCGCATCTGTTATTTTGGCACAAGTTTTTTTGGTTCTTAAAAAGAAACAGTTTGAAAAAGTTCAATTGTACGAAATGAATTTTTAGGTCCAGAGATTCCTTAACATTTGGTAAAAAGTGCCAATTTTTTGTCCATCGATACAATTATGTATGATCAAAAAATTCTGTAAATCCTTTTGCTTGCTTTGTTTATACTCTTTTTGTTTTGCAGGACGCCTGGAATTCATTACTTGTATTCCATTTTAGTAATAAACAATAGGCATACAAACAAATACAAAAGAAGAGAATACAAGGCAAGGATGGTAAAAATGAAAGGAACAAATACTTTTAGGAAGGATTACTAGTCTTCCTAATCTTCTATTCGACGCAAGACGACACAAGAAAACGGGTGAAAATTCCTTTTTCTTGTGTCGTCTTGTATCAAAATAATAATTATTTTTTTTTTCCTGTTCATCAAAGATTACTATTCCTTTCCTTCTTTTCCGGGTCTATTGGAACTCCTTTGTTTAGATTCATAAGAAGTAGTGGACAAACAAAGGAAAAAAAGGATTATGGGTGAATAAGTTATTGAGCAAATAGAATTTATTCACTTATTCAATATCTTCACTTATTCAATATAAGTTAAACTTCTAACTTAGAGAAATTATTCAAACAAAAAAGACTGTTCCGGTTGAAAGGCGGATTTGATTTTTACGAATATCCAAATCTTTATTTATTATATGATCAGATATTTGATTAAGGTTCTATTAGTTTAGTCTAGAAATGATTTGCAGGATGTCTCATCCCTAGAAATCAATATAATTATTATATTGGATTATAGATAAAATCGATTGATTCGTTCTTTCTTCTTGCTTCCAGTTAATATTTTGGGGGAGGGGCAGGGACTATGAATCAACCGCTAGATTCAATTGTTCACAAACATCATTAAGAAACAAAAGAATAGAGTGGTTTGAAACATCAGAGCAAAGGATCCTTTTTGTCATTTCTACAAAACAAATATAATATTTTGATTATGCTGACTGGATAACTAATCAATTTGTAGGTTATGGAATAGATCAAAGTCTCATTATAAGAGTAAGAACTCCGCGGGCCCTTTCCGCTCTAATCAGACAAAGGAGGGTAAGGACCCGCTAAGTTCTTACTTTTTCATGTCTACAACCCAGCTCATCCGATTACTAGAGAGATGAACCCAACCCAGAATATGAACCGTAAAAGAAAACACCTATTAAACCGATCACAAGAATACCAGTTACAGTACCTATCAGCCAAAGAGGAATCCTTCCAGTAGTATCGGCCATTTCCCCTACTTTCCTCCACATTTCATCAAGTGGTCATG